GATTTTTCTAGGGGCATATTTGGTACTGCTTCTTTGATCACAGCAACAATAACGTCACCAATATGAGCATATCGACGATTGCTAGCTCCTATGATTCGAATACACATCAGTTCTCGAGCCCCGCTGTTATCTGCTACATTTAAATGGGTCTGAGATTGAATCATATCATTTTGTAATTTGTTCTTTTAATGTAAAGGATAAAAAAAAGAAATATTTTTTGTCTAAAAAGAAAAAAATAAAGAAATAAGCAATTTTTTTTCACACCCAAGACTCATTTCTGTTAGTTCTACCCCTTTTCTCCTTTATCCCGAAATAATGAATTGAGTCCGTATAGGCATTTTGGATGCTGCTATTGAAATAGCCCTTCTAGCTATATTTTCTGTTACTCCGCCCATTTCATAAAGTATTCGACCTGGTTTAACAACAGCTACCCAATATTCCGGGGATCCTTTCCCCGAACCCATACGTGTTTCTGCAGGCCTTAGTGTAACTGGTTTGTCTGGAAATATACGTACCCATAGTTTTCCCCCACGACGTGCATTTCGTGTCATTGCCCGTCGACCGGCTTCTATTTGTCTAGATGTGATCCAAGCGGGTTCGAGTGCCTGAAGAGCATATTTACCGAAACAAATACGATTCCCTCGATACGATATTCCCTTCATTCTTCCTCTATGTTGTTTACGGAATCTGGTTCTTTTAGGGTTATAGTTGATGGTTGATTATGAATTCCATCTCTACTGCAGAACCGGACGTGAGAGTTTCTTCTCATCCGGCTCCTCGCGAATAAAAGAATTAAAAAACAAAAAAGATTTCGAATCTTAATTAATTAAATTAAACATTAAATAATTAACTAATTAAGATATATAGTAAGATATACATGTATTTAAATAGAATCGTGGAATTTTTTGAGACTTCATATAATCTAATCTATTAGTAATCTATAGATCTTGTTTAAATAGACAATTAAAGATTTTAGTTTCTATTTTCGAAATCATATTGTTATTTTTAATTGTTATTTTGAAATATAAATAAAACCTATTTTTTTTCTTTTATCGTCCAAATTTATCAATTCAAAAAAAATAAAATTTTCGCGGGCGAATATTTACTCTTCTATTTCAATTTTCGGCTTGTCTCCTGACTTCTTACAATAGATGAATTGACCTCCGGTTCATTTCGCCATCCCGACCAGTGAATCATTAAGATTCCTTTTTCACTAAAATCTTTTGCATTCACAGCTTCCATCGTTCCCATCGCTTCTTACTTAATGCTTAGGTCCAATTTTTACAACGGAGCTCGTAATGAAATTTGTTCTTGAGTCAATCTTCTTAGTCTTTATTGGCTCGAAGCTCTTGATTTTTTTGTTTTGTTCTATAATTTTAAATTTAATTATGTTATATATTAAATAAGTTAAATTATATTAAATAAGAACATTTAATTATGTTATATAAGAATCAGTATTAATGCTTTATTACACTGCCTTTTATGAGGTGACTTATAGACCTTACATATTACATATTGGAATTCTATATCATTGATATTTTTTTCTCTCTTTCTCTCATCCTTCCATTTATATCCACATCTTTCTTCTCTATTTTGTTTTTCTATTTTGCTTTACAGCTTAAAAATCAGATTGATTTTTTTTTAAGAAACACAAAATTTCAGTTGCTACAAAGATATGACCAATATATCATATCTTGACTGGTTCTTTAGATCGAGATAATGCGAAGTAATGAGTTGGTTATTAGTTCTATGGTTAGTTATTAGTTCATACTATGGGGTGTTGGGCTGGTCTTTTTTAATCCTAACCCTAAAAAACCAACGAGTCACACACTAAGCATAGCAATTTTCTTAAAATAAGTGTCAATCGGATTTTTATTCAACCTTATAGAATTAATAATTAATTGATAGTTTTGAGCAAAAGGTTTCCCTTTTTTTATGTTAAAAAGAAAGCCTTGTCTTTATTATTCCTCGTCTATAAATATCCAAATTTTGATACCTAATACACCATAGATAGTTCGAACTGTATAGGAACAATAATCAATTTTAGCTCGAATGGTTTGTAGGGGAACCCTACCCTCGCGAATCCATTCGACACGTGCAATTTCTTTTCCGTCAATACGACCTGCAATTTGTACTTGAATTCCTTTTGTATCTGCTTGTTCAGTTAATTCAATAGCTTTTTTCATTGCTTTTCGAAATGAAACTCTATTCTTTAATTGTCCGGCTATAAATTCTGCAAGAATATTAGGGTTCCCATAAGGTTTGGGAATTCTTTTGATAGCAATATTAAGTTTTCGGTTCATACAATTAAACTCTTTTTGTAGAGTCGTCTGTAATTCTTCGACCCCTCGCGGTCGACTTTCTAGTAACAATTTTGGGAATCCCATAAAGATTATGACCTGGATCAGATCGATTCTTTTTTGAATCTCTATACGTGCAATTCCCTCTAACGCAGAAGAAATTTTGATATTCTTTTGTACATAATTCTTGATACAATCTC